TATTACAAGAATTGCAAATCCTTACGGGCACCCTAATATTCTTGCAGAATTTATAGCCGGACAATTAAAAAATAGAGTTTCATTTCGAAAAGCAATGAAAAAGGCTATTGAATTAACTGAGCAAGCAGATACAAAAGGAATTCAAATACAAATTGCAGGGCGTATCGACGGAAAAGAAATCGCGCGTGTCGAATGGATCCGAGAAGGTAGGGTTCCTCTACAAACCATTGGAGCGAAAATTGATTATTGCTCCTATAGAGTTCGAACTATCTATGGGGTATTAGGAATCAAAATTTGGATATTTATAGACGAAGAATAATAAGAATAAGACTCTACTTGTCTTTACGTTCTATTCTGCGATAGAACAAAAAATGACAAATTCTTTCATTTTTTTTTGATTGAACATAAAAAATGAGCAATTCAAAATTCTATTCTAAATTCTATAAGGTTAAATTCTATAAGGTTAAATAAAAATTTGATTGATCATTTGATATAATTGCTATGCTTAGTGTGCGACTCGTTGGGGTTTTTAGGCTTAGGATTCAAAAAAAAAATGGGCGGACCCCAGTATGAACTAATACCTATAGCACTAATAACCAACTCATCGCTTCGGATTATCTGGATCCAAAGAATCAGTCAAGATATGATATATTGGTCATATCATTATAGCAACTGAAATATTTTTTTGCACTAAGAAGTAAAAGAAAAAAACCAATCTGACTATGAATATATCTAAATTAATTGTGAAGCAAAATAAAAAGTATGTGAATAAATAGAAGGATGAAAGAAAGAGAGAAAAAGAAATAGCAATGAAACGATATATGATTCGAATCTGTAAGGTCTATGAAGCATCTCCTAAAAAGCAATGTAATAGAGCATCAATAGAGATTCATCAATAATTAGATGAATCTCTGTTCATCGAAGAAAAAATCAAGAGCCTTAAGTCAATAAAAACTGAGAAGGTTGACCCAAGAACAAATTAATAAATTTTATTTTATTAGGGCTCCGTTGTAGAATTCAGACCTAAGCATTAATCGGGAAGCGATGGGGACGACGGAACCCGTGAATGCAGAGGATTCTATTGAAAACGAATCCTAATGATTTATCGGGTAGGATGGCGGAACAAACCAGAGACCGCCTCATTTCGTTTTATTCTGATTCTGAGAGGTCATGAGTTAACCCGACAACTGAAATAAATATTGAAAGAGTAAATATTCGCCCGCGAAAATTTTATTTTATTAGATTGCTAAATTTTTGTCGATCCGATATGAATATGATAAAAAAAAAGACAAAACAAAATAAAGATTCGTTAGAACATTATAACAAAAACAAGATTAGACATTATCTATAAATAGAATCCATGTTTAATTACTTATCTTATATATATCCAATATATATCCAATATCCAAACAAGATATACAAATTTCTAATAGATAAGATAAAATCTCAAAGCAAAGAATCCCAGTATTCAATCTATTATTCATTAACTACCTGTATCTCTTAAGAATCAAATTTTAGTCATTTTTCGCGAGGAGCTGGATGAGAAGAAACTCTCATGTCCAGTTCTGTAGTAGAGATGGAATTGATAAACAACCATCAACTATAACCCAAAAAGAACCAGATTTCGTAAACAACATAGAGGAAGAATGAAAGGAATATCTTATCGAGGTAATCGCATTTGTTTCGGTAGATATGCTCTTCAAGCACTTGAACCCGCTTGGATTACATCTAGACAAATAGAAGCGGGGCGCCGCGCAATGACACGAAACGTACGCCGTGGTGGAAAAATATGGGTACGTATATTTCCAGACAAACCAGTTACGGTAAGACCTACAGAAACACGTATGGGTTCGGGGAAAGGATCTCCCGAGTATTGGGTAGCTGTCGTTAAACCAGGCAGAATACTTTATGAAATGAACGGAGTAGCCGAAAATATAGCCAGAAAAGCTATTTCCATAGCGGCGTCCAAAATGCCTATAAAAACTCAATTCATTATTTCAGGATAGGAATATAGAACCAAAGGAAATAGGCCTTGGGAATAAAAAAAACAATTGCGAGTTTCCTTTTTTTTTTTGACAAACAATATTTCTTTTTTTTCTTCGTCCTTTGTTGCATTGAAAGAAGAGATTAAAAAAATGATTCAACCTCAGACTCATTTGAATGTAGCAGATAACAGCGGGGCCCGAGAATTGATGTGTATTCGAGTTATAGGAGCTAGTAATCGCCGATATGCTCATATTGGTGACGTTATTGTTGCTGTGATCAAGGAAGCAGTCCCAAATACACCTCTAGAAAGATCCGAAGTGATCAGAGCTGTAATTGTACGTACTTGTAAAGAACTCAAACGCGACAACGGTATGATAATACGCTATGATGACAATGCTGCAGTTGTCATTGATCAAGAAGGAAATCCAAAAGGAACTCGAATTTTTGGTGCGATCGCCCGGGAATTGAGACAGTTAAATTTCACTAAAATAGTTTCATTAGCCCCTGAGGTATTATAAGACGAGACTGCTATAGTATTTAAATTAGAGTATTTATATTTAAATGACATAGATTAATTAGTAGATTGTGTTTCACGTATATACCTTTACTAAGTCAAAAAAAGAACATGTTGATTATATCAAAATTCGGTAGTAACAATAATTTTAGTTTACCATGGGCAAGGACACTATTGCTGACATAATAACCTCTATACGAAATGCTGACATGAATAGAAAAGGAACGATTCGAATAGCATCTACTAACATCACTGAAAACATTGTTAAAATACTTTTACGAGAAGGTTTTATCGATAACGTAAGGAAACATCGGGAAAGCAACAAATATTTTTTGGTTTTAACCCTACGGCATAGAAGAAATAGGAAAGGACCATATAGAACTATTTTAAATTTACGACGGATCAGTCGACCCGGTCTACGAATCTATTCTAACTATCAACAAATTCCTAGAATTTTAGGCGGGATGGGGGTTGTAATTCTTTCTACGTCTCGGGGTATAATGACAGACCGGGAGGCTCGACTAGAAGGAATCGGCGGAGAAATTTTGTGTTATATATGGTAATCCGTCTGATATTTGAATTGTATCCGAAACTTTCCTTTTGTGAAACAAAAAGAAAAAGGGACGGGTTTTCTAATAGAACTCCGCCTGCCCTACAGTAATTGATACGCCAAAGAAGTTTTACCTGGAATAAAAGAACAAAAATGGATTCATAGAGGTTTAATTAGTGAATCGCTTCCCAATGGTATATTCTGGATTCCTTTAGATATAGATAATGAAGATCTGATTCTAGGTTATGTTTCAGGAAGGATCCGGTCGAGTTTTATACGTATACCACCGTGGGATAGAGTCAACAAAAGTGAAGTAAGTGCTTATGATTCAACCAAGGAGCGTATAATTTATAGACTCCACAACAAAACAAGGATTCGAATGATTAGGTGGTTTTTTCAACTTCAAAATTCCTTTCAGGGGGATCCAATTCAAGGTTCAAAAGTTTCAAGAAATTTATTTTCTTCCAATAAGTGGATTCGGAAAAAGTTAAGGAATGACAACTATGAAAATAAGGGCTTCCGTTCGTAAAATCTGCGAAAAATGTCGACTAATCCGTAGGAGGGGGCGAATTATCGTAATTTGTTCCAACCCGAGACATAAACAAAGACAAGGATGATCTTTCTATTCTAAAAGGAACTCCTTAAAGAAAAGAAACGGATCTTAAAGAAAGCGATGAACAAATAAAAATAGAGGATCTGTTTTGACATGAAATGGATATATCCATATATCTCTGACTTATCTTTATGAAATGATAAAATATGGCAAAACCTATACCAAAAGCTGGTTCACGTAGGAATGGGCGCGGTGGTGCACGTAAAAGTGCACGTAGAATACCAAAAGGAGTTATTCATGTTCAAGCAAGTTTCAACAATACCATTGTTACTGTTACAGATGTACGGGGTCGGGTAATTTCTTGGGCCTCCGCCGGTACTTGTGGATTCAAGGGTACAAGAAGAGGGACTCCTTTTGCTGCTCAAACCGCAGCAGGAAATGCTATTCGAGCGGTAGTAGACCAAGGTATGCAACGAGCAGAGGTTATGATAAAGGGTCCTGGTCTCGGAAGAGATGCAGCATTACGCGCTATTCGTAGAAGTGGTATACTATTAAGTTTCGTACGAGATGTAACCCCTATGCCACATAATGGCTGTCGACCCCCTAAAAAAAGACGTGTGTAGAAATAAACACTAAAGAGATTTCAAGAGAAATAAATGATTCAATGATCTGATCAAATAAAATAATATTACTATGGTTCGAGAGAAAGTCAAAGTCTCTACTCGGACACTACAGTGGAAGTGTGTTGAATCAAGAACAGATAGTAAGCGTCTTTATTATGGACGCTTTATTCTGTCTCCACTTATGAAAGGTCAAGCCGACACAATAGGCATTGCGATGCGAAGGGCTTTGCTTGGAGAAATAGAAGGAACATGTATTACACGCGCAAAATCTGAGAAAATACCACACGAATATTCTACCATAATAGGTATTCAAGAATCAGTACATGAAATTTTAATGAATTTGAAAGAAATTGTATTGAGAAGTAATTTGTATGGAACTCGTAACGCCTTTATTTGTGCCAAGGGTCCCGGATATGTAACTGCTCAAGACATCATCTTACCGCCTTCTGTAGAAATCGTTGATAATACACAGCATATAGCTAGCCTAACCGAACCAATTGATTTGCGTATTGGATTACAAATCGAGAGAAATAGAGGATACCGTATAAAAACACCAAATAACTTTCACGACGGAAGTTATCCTATAGATGCTGTATTCATGCCTGTTCGAAATGCGAATCATAGTATTCATTGTTATGGGAATGATAATGAAAAACAGGAGATACTTTTTCTAGAAATATGGACAAACGGAAGTTTAACTCCTAAAGAAGCACTTCATGAAGCCTCTCGAAATTTGATTGATTTATTTATTCCTTTTCTACATGCGGAAGAAGA